CAAACTCCTTGCTAATCTTATTAGTTACTAATGAATTCTAGTGATTGAGTTTCTCTTTTTATTCTGGTAGGAAATCAAATATTCAACTAAAGAATTTTGGCTCGAATGACTATTCATCTATTGTATTTTCATACAAATAGGAGGCAAGAAAACGCTATGGAAAAATGGTGGTTTAATTCGATGTTGGTTAAGAAGGAGTTTGAATGCCAGTGTGGGCTAAATAAACCAATGGACAGTCTTAGTCCTATTGAAAATACCAGCGAAAATCATGATACGGCTACGAGTAAAAGGATTCAAGACTGGGAAGGTCGTCGCGATTCTAGTTACAGTAAGGTTGATCCTTTATTCGTTGTCAAAGACATTGGGAATTTTATCCCTGATGACACCCTTTTCGTTAAGGATAGTAATGGAGATAGTTATTCCATATATTTTGATATTGAAAATCAAATTTTTGAGATTGACAACAATAATTCTTTTTGGGGTGAACTAGAAAGTTATTTTTCTAGTTATCAGAATTCTAATTATCTCAGTGCTGCATCTATGGTTGAAGATCCCTACTCTAATCGTTACTTGTATGATACTCATATTAATAGTTGCATTGACAGTTATCTTCAATCTCAAATCTGGATTGATACGTCCACTGTAAGTAATAATGATAATTACAGTGATAACTACATTTATAGTTCCATTTATGGTGAAATTCAAAAAAATAGTGAAAGGGAGGGTTCGGGTATACTAACCGACGCGAAAGTTAGTGACTTTACTTTAAGAGAAAGTTCTAATGATACCGATGTAAGTGAAAAATATAGGGATTTGTGGGTTCAATGCGAAAATTGTTATGGATTAAATTATAAGAAATTTTTGAAATCAAAAATGAATATTTGTGAACAATGTGGATATCATTTGAAAATCTGTAGTTCAGATAGAATCGAACTTTCGATCGATCCCGGTACTTGGGATCCTATGGATGAAGACATGGTTTCTCTGGATCCTATTGAATTTCATTCCGAAGAAGAACCTTATAAAGATCGCATTGATTCTTATCAAAGGAAGACAGGATTACCTGAGGCTGTCCAAACCGGCATCGGCCAACTAAACGGCATTCCCATAGCAGTTGGGATTATGGATTTTCAATTTATGGGGGGTAGTATGGGATCCGTAGTCGGAGAAAAAATTACTCGTTTGATTGAGTATGCTACCAATAAGTTTCTACCTCTTATTATAGTATGCGCTTCCGGAGGGGCGCGCATGCAAGAAGGAAGTTTGAGCTTAATGCAAATGGCTAAAATTTCGTCTGCTTTATATGATTATCAGTCAAATAAAAAGTTATTTTATGTATCAATCCTTACATCTCCTACTACTGGTGGCGTGACGGCGAGTTTTGGTATGTTGGGTGATATCATTATTGCCGAACCCAACGCCTACATTGCATTTGCGGGCAAACGAGTAATTGAACAAACATTGAATCAAACAGTCCCCGAAGGTTCGCAAACAGCTGAATACCTATTCGAGAAGGGTTTATTCGACCTAATTGTCCCACGTAATATTTTAAAAAGTGTTCTCAGTGAGTTACTTGAGTTTCATGCTTTCCTTCCTTTGAATCAAAATTCAATAGAGAATTGAGTCAAATTATTTGTTATTTATTTTTTTAGCAAATGAGTAGTTAGTTTATCGGAATAAAAGTAACTAAAAATGGAATTTTTGTTGTTTTCATACAATCTAACTGTAGAGAGAATCAGAAGGTTCGTAAAATTCTTTTTAAACATTAAAAAAGGGTGAATTCTTCAAATTAGGAAAACAAAACAAATTTCTTCTTGTCGTACGGATAGAATGAAAAAAAAAAAATCTCTATAGATTTTTTTTTTCTCTATTTCCATTTACCGAAAATCCTGTTTTAGTTAACAACCCCTAGTGGTTCGGATTCTAATCAATCTTTCAATAATGTTTAAGAAAATCTTTCTTTATTAATTATTAATATTAAATTCAAAGACACGAAGAAGAATAAAAGACAAAATCATTAAGAACAAAGGGAGATTTTCCTGCATATCTTTCGTGTAGAAAGATTCGAAAGATGAATAAGTTCATTTAGTTAGTTCTCGATTTCTTGCGTTTATCCTCTATTTCTATATATTAACTTAACTTTAGATATTTAACTATATTTATTTATCTATTATACATAATTCATAATTAGCAGTTGGCTCTATACTAAGAATTTCAAATTGAATTCAAATTCACAAATTCTGAATTATAATAATATAAAATATTTTATTTATAAATAAACAATAACAGGTACAAATAATAAATTGAGGCACCCATTTTATGACAACTTTCAGCTTTCCTTCTATTTTTGTGCCTTTAGTAGGCCTAGTATTTCCGGCAATTGCAATGGCTTCTTTATCTCTTCATGTTCAAAAAAATAAGATTCTTTAGATCCGGTGGGCCTAAGTTCTTCCATTTTTTTTTTCAAGACTTCAAAACTAGGATTTGTATCATAACACAGATATCTATTTAATTGAATTTAGTATACCATATAATTTTTGGCACATATAAAGATAAAGGAAAGAATTCTAACGCCTGCATGATATATGAGTCTGAGTAAATGAATTCTAGCTGTTTTCAAATCGACCAGGACGCCGAATGGCTGAAAGAGAAAGCCCATGGATCTTTATCTATATCGGGATAATATATCTATAGATTATATCATATTCCCATGGATCTTTATCTATATCGGGATAATATATCTATGGATCATATCATATTAAGGGGTATCTTATTATTTTAGCTCTAACCAATTTCAATTTGATGACTTACTCCACTTACTCGTAAAGGGTCTAGTGCTAGTTGATGACAGTTATTTGGGAAACAAAAAAAGTAAAGTCAAATTAATTTGAGGTATGCTCTAAATTACAATAAAATTTAATCGGATCAAGTATGAGTTGGCAATCAGAACATATATGGATAGAACTTATAACGGGGTCTCGCAAAATAAGTAATTTCTGCTGGGCCTTTATCCTTTTTTTAAGTTCATTAGGATTCCTATTCGTTGGAACTTCGAGTTATCTTGGTAGCAATTGGATATCTTTTTTTCCGCAAGGGATCGTAATGTCTTTCTACGGAATCTCGGGTCTCTTTATTAGTTCCTATTTGTGGTGCACAATTTCCTGGAATGTAGGCAGTGGTTATGATCGATTCGATAGAAGGGAAGGCATAGTGTGTATTTTTCGTTGGGGATTCCCTGGCAAAAATCGTCGCATATTCCTCCGATTCCTTCTAAAAGATATTCAGTCGATTCGAATAGAAGTTAAAGAGGGTATTTATGCTCGTCGTGTTCTTTATATGGACATCCGCGGACAGGGGTCCATTCCTTTAACTCTTACTGATGATGATTTGATTCCACGAGAAATTGAGCAAAAGGCTGCTGAATTGGCCTATTTCTTGCGTGTACCGCTTGAAGTATTTTGATAAATCCGTGGAAAAGAGAGGCCTTTACTCAACAGGAGATAAAAATGAAATGAAAAGAATCTTCCTTTTTCGATAACATAACAAAATTTAGGTGTGAAGTCTCATTCGAGCCAAAGCATACGGAACAACCATAAAATGAAACTCTTTTTGTGGTTTTTTATACGTATGCAAATCCACACGAAATTTAATTTAAACACGTAAGAAATCGAAAAAATTCATATATCAAACCATTTCCGTATAAAGAAATTTATTCTTTTTTGTTAAGTTTAATAATTGTTGAAATTACTCCTTTAAATCCAGATAAATCCTATCTTGTAATTTTGTTTTCAATCGATGTTTCTTTTTATCCTTTATTTTGTGTTCCTTAATAAACAATCCAAAAAGAACAATCCAATCTCATCACTAGACAATTTTGGTTCTCTTTTGTCGTAATCTCTTTTCGTCAATTATTCTATTCCTGACTGTGAGTAATCCGTGAATTTTGTTTTTTTTTGTATATTGGCTATTTTGATACAACGGGAGTTCTTTTGTCTCACAATTTAACTAATATTCATTAGTTATAAGGGGTGGGTTCTTTCCATCCTTCATCCAAAGGAGACAATTGGTGACCAATTGAGATCTCGCGAAACAATATTTGGTTAGTATTTCTTCATTCGAAGTGGTTTCTTAGTTGATTTCTCTATTCTTTCTAGATTCAATAACAACAAAGAAAATCAATTGAATTTATAGGTTTCATATCTTGTATATAACTCATGCGTGAAAGAAATATTTGATTGCATAGAGTCAACAAATGAGGTGGGTTGATTAACAATTCACCGATCAAAAAATGACAAAAAAGAAAGCATTTCCTCCCTCGTTAAAGCTTCTATTTCTAGTATTTTTACCCTGGTACCTTTCTCTCTCATTTAATAAAAGCCTGGAATCTTGGGTCACTAAGTGGTGGAATGCTGGGGAATCCGAAATCTTTTTGAATGATATTCAAGAAAGGGGAATTCTAGAAAGATTCATAAAATTAGAGGAACTCCTCGTATTGGAGGAAATAATTGAAGAATACTCGGAAACACATCTACAAAAACTGCGTATAGGAATCCAAAAAGAAATGGTTCAATTAATCAAGATACATAATGAAGATGGGATCCATACGATTTTGAACTTATCAACAAATATAATCTGTTTTTTTATTCTAAGCGGTTATTTTGTTTTGGGTAATCAAGAACTTGTTATTCTTAACTCTTCGGCCCAGAAATTCCTATATAACTTAAGCGACACAGTCAAAGCTTTTTCTATTCTTTTATTAATGGATTTATGTATCGGATTCCACTCACCCCACGGTTGGGAACTAATGGTTGGCTCTGTCTACAAACATTTTGGATTTGTTCATAATGATGAAATTGTATCTGGTCTGGTTTCTACTTTTCCAGTCATTCTGGATACCATTTTTAAATATTGGATTTTTCGTTATTTAAATCGCGTATCTCCTTCACTTGTAGTTATTTATCATTCAATGAATGACTGATTGATAGAGGATCTACTAAAAT